AGGTATAAGTATATTTATTTCTAAAGTAAGTACTAAAATATCGTATACCATTTCTTACATTTTCATTAATTTTATATGTATCCTTTGAAAAAAAAGAAACCTTATTATTCATTGTTGATAAAAGGAAATTTTTATTGAGTACCATTGGTACTTCTTTTCCCCAGGGGGATATTGAATAAAGGAAACCATTTTTAGTACTACTGTAATCTTGAAAATGAACGCGCAAATATCCATCAAAAGTTAGTAAATACATCCGAAACATATAAAATGCGGTTAATCCCGCCGCGAAGGAAGCTATTATTGCGAAAATTGGTGAATATAACCAACTATCTTTAAGAATTTCGTCTTTGGACCAAAAACAAGCAAGAGGTGGAATACCACAAAGAGAAAGTGTACCTAATAAAAAAGCAATTCTTGTAATTGGAACATATCTTGTTAAACCACCCATAAGAACCATATTCTGACTTTTCTCTGGTGAATATCCAACAATAGGTTCCATTGAATGAATAATGGATCCGGATCCCAAAAACAATAAAGCTTTCGAATAGGCATGAGTAATCAAATGAAATAAAGCAGCTCGATAAGAACCTATACCTAGAGCTAACATAATATAACCCAATTGAGACATTGTAGAATAAGCTAAACTTCTTTTAATGTCTCGTTGAGCAAGAGCTAAAGTAGCTCCTAATAGCACTGTTATTATGCCTATTAAAGAAATAAAATTCATTATGTAAGGTATAACTATGAAAAGAGGAAGAAGCCGAGCTACAAGAAAAATTCCCGCTGCTACCATAGTAGCTGCGTGTATAAGAGCCGAAATGGGAGTGGGTCCTTCCATAGCATCAGGTAACCATACGTGAAGGGGGAATTGTGCAGATTTCGCAACTGCACCGACGAATAAAAAAGAGGCACACAGAGTAACAAATAAAGAATTGACTCCATTATTATGGAGCAAATTTTTAACTATTTCGAACAAATCTCGAAATTCGAAACTACCAGTTATCCAATAAAAACCTAAAATTCCTAATAACAAACAAAAATCCCCTATACGGTTGGTTACAAAAGCTTTTTGACAAGCACTTGCTGCAATCGGTCGCGTGAACCAAAAACCTATTAATAAATACGAACACATTCCCACAAGTTCCCAAAAAATATAAATTTGTATTAAATTGGAACTAGTAACTAATCCCAACATAGAAATATTGGAAAAACTCATATAAGCAAAAAATCTCAAATACCCTTGATCGTGAGACATATAATTGTCACTATAAATAAAAACCATGATTCCAACAGTCGTAATCAATATTGACATAATAGAAGTAAGTGAATCGATCAAGTATCCGAATTCTAAAGAAAAATCATTATTGATGGTCCAAGACCATAGATATTGATAGATAAAACTTCCATTTATTTGCTGAATAGCCAGATTGGCCGAAAACACCATAGCTATACTTAACATAAAAACACTCGGAAAGGCCCACATACGACGAATATTTTTTGTTGCTGTGGGAATAAGCAGAAGTCCAAATCCCATTGATATAGTAACTGGAAACGGAAGAAAAGGTATTATCCATGCATATTGATATGTATGTTCCATAAAAAACAAATTTTCATTTTTTTATTTATTATTTCCGATTCACCGATTTTTATCTCTTTCGAAAAGAACAATAATAAAATAAATAAAAAATATATATATATGAAACCCTAAAATATTTTTATTTTTTATTATTCTAACTTTTTCTCAAATATGGAAAATATTCCAAAAGTGACAATTGGTTAGTCAAATAGGATAACTAGGTAAAATTGATTACTTAGTTATTAACTTTAAGCATCTAAAGAAATATCTAAAAGTATCTAAAGAAGTATCTTATGATATATATATTAAGACAGATAAGACAGAAAATATTATGTGATTTCAAATTATTCTACAACTATATTACCATTCTATTCTGTCGATTTGAACTATATCGTATAGTATAATAAGAAAAAACTAAGGAAAAACTGTTAAGTACTTAACCAAAATATGAATCATAGTATGCATCAATAAATCGACTGAAAAAAACTTAGTTATTTTATTCTAGTTGTTAATTTGCAGGAATTACCTAGCTCAATGCGGAACTGATTGATTGGATTCTAATCCAACAAGAAAACAGATGTTTATCAGAAATCTTAGAATACCCCTTTTTTTGTTCTTTTTCTATAGAACTGAAATAAAAAATAACTAAAAAAAAAAGTCCCTCTTGTCAGGTAATGGAATGTTTTGTTTAACGGATTAGTTACTAGTTGAAATTTGAACTCAAATAAACACGTCACCCTGAACTTAATTAATTAATAGTAATCAAAATTCCTTTTGAATTTTGTCTCCCCTTATTCTCTTTTTTTCCTAACTTATTATATATCTGATATGCACGTATATATTTATATATATATATATTTTATTTGTAAAAGATATGTAAAATAAAAGGTATGTAAAAATTATTGACATAATTAAGTGTAAAAAATGACGAAAAAGAATGATCCATTTTGATTTGAGAAATATATGTCTTTCACATACAACGATAAAAATGAGTAACTCTTTTTTTTTATGGCAGTTCCAAAAAAACGTACTTCTATATCAAAAAAACGTATTCGTAGAAATATTTGGAAGAAAAGGGGATATTTTGCTGCAATAAAAGCTTTTTCTTTAGCTTTATCGGTTTCCGCCGGAAATTCAAAAAGTTTTTTTGTGCGACAAACAAGTAAAAAAAAATTGGAATAATCTAAAATTTCATGGCTCGAACAACTCCCAATCTTTGAAGATGCAAAATTTCCATTAACTAATGTATTGAACTCCTTAATAGCAATTAGAGCCGGCTGCTCTGGTATGTAGAATAAGAGTTTTTCTGCCTACTGGGTTCTAAATATTCTTTTTTTTTTCATTCTAGTTTTTATTATAGTCTATTTTATTTGTGAGATGGTTTTTTCCTATTACTAAACTTTTCATTCACAATAGAAAATTGATTCTATTTTTCTATTGTGAATGAAAAGTACAGTAAATTGCGATAGGTATGGAAATTCTTTTGTTTTATTATATGCTTAATTGAAAATGAAAATGAAAAGCGAATTCGTTGGTTTATCGAAATATTATGTACACAACAAAGAGTATTATACATTATATTAACTAATATATTTTTTTAGTGATATTCATTAATTAGAATTTATAATTTTTAAATATGAATTCTTCATTAATTCTTATTTTGGATAGTTAATGATATGGTACTAAGATATCGAAATCATTAGAAAAATCCCTCGGATTTCGTACTGAAATTGTGATAAAATGACTAGCTATTTCATTTTTTTCATTGATAAAGATCAAATCCATTTTTTTGTTTTTACGATTCATTTTTCATTTTATTTTTCCGATTTCATGGATTTAAAATGAATAAACAAAAAAATGGAAAAAGGGGAAAATTCGGAGTTTATACCTCGATTGAGAACAAAACTAGTAAGTTCTAACTGTTCCGGAAATACTTGGTATATACTAAGATTGTTAAAACGGAATCTACGATGATACTAACTAAGGCTTAGTGAATGAGGATTCAAATATGAATTTCAAGCAGCCTTTATTTAATTTATCAATTCTAATCTTTCCTAAACCATATGGAATCCTTGAATCTCGACGATTCACCATGGATTTACTATTATTATTTCAAGTAAGCCGCCATGGTGAAATCGGTAGACACGCTGCTCTTAGGAAGCAGTGCTAGAGCATCTCGGTTCGAGTCCGAGTGGCGGCATACTATAAAAAACGAAACACAACGGATTCTATAATGTATTTAATTCCTGATTTCAATTCTGTAATGGGAACCCCATTTATGTTTATGATATTTTCTACTTTAGAACATATATTAACTCATCTATCTTTTTCGATTATTTCAATTGTGATTATGATTCAATTGATAAACTTATTAGTTCACGAAATCATAGGATTGCGCGATTCGTCGGAAAAAGGGATAATAGTGACTTTTTTCTCTATAACAGGATTATTAATTACTCGTTGGATTTCTTCGAAACATTTTCCTTTAAGTAATTTATATGAGTCATTAATCTTCCTTTCATGGAGTTTTTCCATTATTCATATAATTCCCAAGATACAGAATAATAAAAATTATTTAAGCGCAATGACCGCACCAAGTGCCATTTTTACCCAAGGTTTCGCCACATCAGGTTTTTCAACTGAAATGCACCAATCGTCAATATTAGTACCTGCTCTACAATCTCAGTGGTTAATGATGCACGTAAGTATGATGTTATTGAGCTATGCATCTCTTTTATGCGGATCATTATTATCAGTTGCTTTTCTAGTTATTACATTTCGAAAAAACATCGACATTTTTTGTAAAAGCAATAATTTCTTAATTAAGTCATTTTTCTTTGGAGAGATCCACTACTTGAATGAAAAAAGAAATGTTTTTAACTCTTTTCTTTCATTTCGAAATTATTACAAATATCAATTAACTCAGCGTTTGGATTATTGGAGTTATCGTGTCATTAATTTAGGGTTTATCTTTTTAACTATAGGTATTCTTTCTGGAGCAGTATGGGCTAATGAGGCATGGGGATCTTATTGGAATTGGGACCCCAAGGAAACTTGGGCATTTATTACTTGGACCATATTCGCGATTTATTCACATACTAGAACAAATCGAACCCTTCAAGGTACGAATTCGGCACTTGTAGCTTCTATAGGATTTCTTATAATTTGGGTATGCTATTTCGGAATCAATCTATTAGGAATAGGTCTACATAGTTATGGTTCGTTCACACTACAATCTAATTGAATAAACTCCACGAGGAACGCATAAGAACATCGTCCCATATATAACGAAAGCTCGTCCGATAAGAACCCTTTGAATAAAGGAATAATTCAAAGGGTTCTTAAAAACTCGAGATACATATCATTACAATTCTAACTCACTTTTTTTTGCATTGTACAGCAAACTCCAAATGAAAATGAAAAGATTATATATAAGACTTTGCTTTCTGTCTCATTATCTGTTTCATTAATGAAAACTATTTATGAAAAAAATTAGATAGGATAGCTTGTACCTTGTCAACCGATAGCGAAAGAACGAAATCGGGATAAATACCAATCCCTATTACAGGGAGAAAGATACAGATTGAAACAAATAGTTCTCGTGGTCCAGAATCCATAAAATTCAAGTTTGGGGCATTGAATAGTTTGTACCCATAGAACATCTGACGTAACATAGATAATAAATAAATAGGAGTTAATATTATTCCAATTGCCATTACAAATGTAATTAGCATTTTTGGCATTAAAAGATATTTTGGACTGCTAATTACTCCAAAAAAAACTGCTAATTCCGCAACAAAACCACTCATCCCCGGCAATGCAAGAGAGGCCATCGAGAAACTACTAAACAGGGAAAATATTTTTGGCATTGGGATAGATAGCCCCCCCATTTCGTCGAGATAAACAAGGCGTATTCTATCACAACTCGTTCCCACTAAGAAAAAAAGTGCAGCACCAATAAATCCATGAGAGAGCATTTGTAAAATGGCTCCATTGAGCCCCATTTCGGTTATAGAACCAATTCCTATAATTGTGAAACCCATGTGAGATACAGAAGAATAGGCTATTCTCTTTTTTAAATTGCGTTGACCAAGAGAGGTTGAAGCTGCATAGATTATTTGCATTGTCCCTACGATCACCAACCAGGGAGAAAATATAGAATGGGCATGCGGTAATAATTCCATATTGATACGAATTAAGCCATAGGCTCCCATTTTTAATAAAATTCCAGCTAAAAGCATACATGTACTGTAATGTGCTTCTCCATGAGTATCGGGTAACCATGTATGTAGGGGTATAATCGGCGATTTGACAGCATAAGCAATAAGGAATCCAAAATAGAATATTATTTCCAATGTCACAGGATATGATTGATTGGCTAATCTTTCAAAATCCAATGTCGGCCCATTGGAACCGTATAAACCCATACCTAGAACTCCAATTAATAGAAAAATGGAACCCCCCGCAGTGTACAAAAGAAACTTTGTAGCTGAGTACAAACGTTTTTTTCCTCCCCACATGGATAAAAGTAAGTAAACAGGAATTAATTCTAACTCCCACATGATGAAAAAAAGTAAAAGGTCTCGCGAAGAAAATGATCCTATTTGACCGCTGTACATTGCTAACATCAGGAAATAGAAAAATCGCGAATTTCGAGTAACCGGCCAAGCTGCTAAAGTAGCTAAGGTAGTGATAAATCCTGTCAGTAAAATAGGTCCTATGGAAAGCCCATCGATTCCCAGTCTCCAGTGAAAATCAAAAATATTTATCCAATTCGAATCTTCTCCCAATTGAACTAACGTATCGTCCAATTGGAAATGATAACAGAATACATAGGTTGTTAGAAGGAGTTCGAGTAAGCATATACTTATAGTATACCATCGAAATATCTTATTTCCCCTATGAGGAAAAAATAAAATTGAAGAACCCGCGAATATCGGCAAAAGAACAAGTATTGTTAACCAAGGGAAATAACTCGTAATAAACACAAGATACGGATTGAGCAAAAAGCCCGTTGCTCGAGAAAATATATTTTCTCGAGCAACGGGCTTTTGTCGGTAAAAAGGAATCAAATGATTCAAGTGGAGTTTTTTATAACGTATCAATAAGATAGACCCATGCTGCGAGTTGTTTCATGCCATAAATAAACACGGACACTCAAAAAATCTGTTGGACAGGCGGATTCACATCTCTTACAACCCACACAGTCCTCCGTTCTTGGGGCGGAAGCAATTTGCTTAGCTTTACATCCATCCCAAGGTATCATTTCCAATACATCTGTGGGGCAAGCTCGTACGCATTGAGTACACCCTATACATGTATCATAAATTTTTACTGAATGTGACATTGGGTCTATAAATTTCCGTTTTGAGCATAAGAAATTTTCGATCTGGTAAAATCAGTAGTAAATAAGTCGTATATTTATATTGTGTACACCAGACGAATCAATGGTTTATCAAAATCTTAAAAATCAATAGATTTCTAAATCTGTTCATGAGAAAGGACAAGGGGACTTTGATTCTCGTTTCAATAACATGATAATACGAGTTACGCATGTTAATAAAAATTGTCCAACAAATGGTCACTATAAATTACTAAAATTATAATATTAATAATATTAATAATATAATAATATAAATGTATTATATATTTATAAATTATATGCTAATTTTGACTAATTATTCAATAAATTCGATTGATTGATACGAATTGATTTTCTGTTACGATGGATCGACGAAACAATAGCTAGCCCAATAGCTGCTTCAGCGGCCGCAATGGCTATAATAAAGATGGAAAAAATATCTCCTTTTAATTGTCGACTATCAAACACATCAGAAAATGTTACGAGATTTATATTAACCGAATTTAGTATAAGCTCAAGACACATAAGTGCCCTAACCATGTTTCGACTTGTGATCAGTCCATAGATACCGATAGAGAATAAATAGACACTCAAAAAAAGTACATATTCGAACATCATTGATTAATTCCTCATCAATCTAGATTCATTTCAACACGAACAACAAGTCAACCGATTTGATTGACTAGAATGTAACAATTACAGAAAAAAGAGGATATTGGCATTAGATTTAACTAAAACCCTTAACCTTTTTTTTTCATTTTTTCATTTGATTTAGAATATGGAATTGTAATAATTTTTTGAATTATTAAGTATTTATTATTGAATATTGAATTATTGACGGGCCATAGTAATCGCACCTATCAAAGAAACTAAAAGAATTATGGAAATAAATTCAAACGGAAGATAAAAATCGGTTGATAAATGAATTCCAATTTGTTGAACGTTACTTATAAGGTCCTGTTCGATAATCTGGTTTGATCTTGTAGTCCAAATAATTCCGTACCAGGACGTATCTGAGATAGTAGTAATTAGTGAAAAAAAAATACTCGTACAAACCAGTGAAGTAACCCCATCTCCAACGGTCCAAAGATAGGAATTATTATTGGAATATTCCGAACCATTCATGAACATAACAGCAAATATGATTAAGACATTTATGGCTCCCACATAAATAAGAAGCTGTGCGGCAGCTACAAAATAGGAGTTCAATGGAATATAGAATAAGGATATACAAACAAGAACCAATCCTAATGAAAAGGCAGAATAGATTGGATTGGTAAGTAATACTACCCCCAGACCTCCTAATATAAGAAATGATCCCAGAAATACTACAAGTATATCATGTATTGGTCCAGGTAAATCCATTATGTAAAATAAGAGATAAATAAGTCGAAATATTTCATGACCTTACTAAATGTCCAGGAAAGGGAAAGCCCCTTTTTTATCTGAAAGAAAAAAGAAAAGACTAGTTGGAATTTTATATTTCGAAAAAATAACGAAAAAAAGAATCCATTCTTAAGTTTCAATCTAAAGAATGATTCTCAACAAAACAAACAATCAATAGTTATTATTTGTAGTTTCTGACCAACACAAATAAAAGTGGATCCATTATATCCAAAGAAAATCTTAGTAATTGGTAATCGTTCTTGAATCAAGGGGTTTTTCTTTGTCTATTTTTATTTGAGTTGAATTCATAACTGTTTGAATTGAGTAATCCCCAATTACTGACATTGGTAACCGACCTAAAGCAATTTGATTATAATTCAATTCGTGACGATCATAAGTAGAAAGTTCATATTCCTCAGTCATTGATAAACAGTTTGTTGGACAATACTCGACACAGTTACCACAAAATATACAGACCCCAAAATCAATACTGTAATTAAGCAATTGTTTCTTTTTTATATCCCTTTCAAATCTCCAATCAACAACGGGTAGATCTATGGGACATACACGAACACATACTTCACAAGCGATACATTTATCAAATTCAAAGTGGATTCGACCACGAAAACGCTCTGATGTGATCGATTTTTCATAAGGATATTGAATAGTTACAGGTAAACGATTTGTATGGGATAAGGTAATTATGAAACTTTGACCAATATATCTTGCAGCTCGTATTGTTTGTTGACCATAATTTATGAAACCGATCACCATGGGGAACATATTGTGGATATCCATGACTAAATTGATGTTTCTTTCTCTTGTTTGAGATAGTTGTTATGAATCTAGAATATCGTTATCCTATTTGGTTATTTAGAGAGAAACAAGTTGAGAAGAAGTTGTCAATAATAGATTACCTAGCGAAATAGGTAAAAGAAATTTCCACCCAAGATTTAATAGACGATCCATTCTCATCCTAGGTAAAGTCCATCTTGTTGCGATAGAAATGAAGAGAAAAAAAAAAGCTTTAGCTAATGTAATAAAGATACCAATTGTCATTCCAAAGACTCCAGAAATTTTATTTATGCCGAAAGGTTCAGGAATGGATATATATGGAATATAGAAATTCCACCCACCTAAGTAAAGCACTGTTGTAAATAATGAAGAAACTAATAAATTTAGGTAAGAAGCAAGGTAAAAAAAACCGTATTTGATACCTGAATATTCTGTTTGATAACCTGCTACTAATTCCTCTTCCGCTTCTGGTAAATCAAAAGGCAATCTTTCACATTCTGCTAGAGAAGAAATAATAAAAACTATAAATCCTATAGGCTGACGCCACAGATTCCACCCCCAAAAACCATACTTTGACTGTACCTCAACTATATCAACTGTACTTGAACTGTTAGATAATCATAGTCGATAATAACATCACTGTTCGAATCGCTATTCCAAAACCGTACATGAGACCTCAGCTTCATACGGCTCCTCTATGGCTACAAATAAATAAATGTAAGGACTTGTTCGATATTATCAACAGGATGATAAACGGAATAAAGATACATCGAAAAGTCTAAAATTAGACCAATGGAATTCCGTCTGCTAGAATAAAAAAAGGGCGCTTCTGAATTTATCTCGTCCATTATCATTTAAATTTCTCTTTGTTTGGTAATAACTTAATCCTTTAATAAAATACTTGTTATATCAATCATCAATAAATATAAAGAACGAGTTAGGCATTAGTTCAAAATTCATGATAAGAATTCTGTATGTATAGATATGGATGTCAAAAAAAGAAATAAAAAATAAAAATCTTTTATAATTTTCATCCATTTTTTATCATTCAATTATTGTATTGCCTTCCATTTCCTTTTTTCCTGGTCTTCTTTCTCAGAGGAAGGCACTAAAATAAATAAAAGATTAATTCGTTTTTGATAGTCATTTCTTTAATCAGTGAATAGGAGCATACTCTAGATCGGAATCTTGGGGAAGTACTGCTTCATCATTTCTACTAATTGAAAGCCCTCATTATGATTCGTTTTATCCAAAAATTGATGCAAAAATCTCTTTTTTTGATACATTATCTCCATTACTAATCTTTTTCGTACCTTGGTGTTTCTAACTGTCCACTGATTTTTGATTGATCCCCAATATGGTAAGACATACAAGACAGTAGTAGAAACCCCATACAGTTGATCTTTTGTACCCGCTTCAAGATATGATAACTAATCAAAGAATATCAATCTTGGGGTAAACAGTTTACACTATTTATGTCTACTTCGACTTTATTCTTGTACATAGGGAATGAGATTTTCTCTTCTTACTGCGAATTTTGAAGCAGTTTTATTTTACTCAGATGACTATCTGGTTTAACTTATCGAACCTAATAATGAATAAAAAAAATTCAAATATTAATTCAATATATTCAATCCTCCTTATTTTATTTATATATATATATTTATATAAAGGAGGGAAAAGTTCATATTCCAATTCCAACGAATCACACGTAGAGATATTGATAACACACATAGAGTTAATGGTATTTCATAACTAATAGATTGAGCAGCAGCTCGCAGGCCACCTGAAAAGGAATATTTATTATTCGATCCATATCCTGACATAAGAAGCCCAATAGGAGCAATACTTGAAATGGCGATCCATAAAGAAACACCTATACTGAGATCGGCTAAAACAAGTCGATATCCAAAAGGAATTACTAAATAACTTAGTAGAATTGATATGACCGCTATAGACGGCCCGACACTAAACAAACGAATATCTCCTCTAGATGGGAGAAGGTCCTCCTTAAAAAGTAGTTTGGTCCCATCTGCTAGAGCTTGAAGAATTCCAAATGGTCCAGCATATTCCGGACCAATACGTTGTTGTATTGCTGCGGATATTTCTCTTTCTAACCAAACAATTACTAGTACCCCCGTTGTGACTCCCAATAAAAGGGTTAAAATGGGAACAAGGACCCATATTAGTCCATAGACTTCTTTTAAGGATTCCGATCTAGAAAAAGAATTGATAGCTTGTACTTCTATCGTATCAATTATCATTTCAACGATCAACTTCTCCCATAATAATATCTATACTACCTAGTATCGTCATGATATCAGCCAATTTCATTCTTTTAACTAGTTGAGGAAGAATTTGCAAATTTATGAAACCCGGTGGGCGAATTTTCCATCTCCAGGGAAACACGCTACTATCTCCTATCAAATAAATTCCTAATTCTCCTTTTGGTGCTTCTACTCTCACATAAAGTTCCTGTTTTGACAATTCAAAATTCGGAGAAAGTTTTTTAGTAAGAAATCTATATTCAAAATTATTCCATTGGGAATTTTTTTCTCCATTAAAGCGTCTGCGTTCTAAATTCTCATAAGGTCCCCCGGGAATTCCTTCTAAAGCCTGTTGAATAATTTTTACAGATTCCCTCATTTCGCCGATTCGTACTAAATAACGAGCCAGTGAATCTCCTTCTTTTTGCCATTGAACCTTCCAATCGAATTTTTTGTAACACTCGTAAGGATCCACTTTACGAAGATCCCATTGGATTCCAGAAGCTCGTAACATCGGTCCTGATAAACCCCAATTTATTGCTTCCTCCCCATCAATAATGCCTACTCCTTCGACTCGTTCCAAAAAAATGGGATTTCTTGTAATAAGTTTTTGATATTCAACAATTCCTGTTAAAGAATAATCGCAGAAATCCAAACATTTATCTATCCATCCATAAGGTAGATCAGCAGCTACTCCCCCGATACGGAAATAATTATGCATCATTCGCATACCTGTGGCGGCTTCGAATAGATCATATAGCAATTCCCTCTCTCTGAAAATATAGAAAAAGGGAGTCTGTGCACCTATATCCGCCATAAAAGGTCCTAGCCATAACAAATGAGAAGCTATACGACTAAGTTCCAGCATAATTACTCTAATATAACTAGCTCTTTTAGGTACTTGAACACTTTCCAAGCGTTCCGGTGCATTTACCGTTATTGCTTCTGTAAACATAGTGGCTAAATAATCCCACCGTGTTACATAAGGCAAATATTGTATAATTGTTCGATTTTCCGCTATTTTTTCCATTCCTCTGTGTAAATAGCCCAATATCGGTTCGCAGTCAATAACATCTTCACCATCTAGAGTAACGATCAATCGAAGAACCCCGTGCATGGATGGGTGGTGAGGACCCATATTAACTATCATGAGATCTTTTCTTGTAGCCGGTACAGTCATATCTTTTCTTCCTTAATTTGTTATCCCATTTCATTAATTTATCAAAACCAAAACGAGGTTCATCAAAATTAAAAACCTAATAAAAAAGAATTCAAACCAATCAAAAATTTAAAATTAACGAGTTTTTGACTCTCGGATATCCAAACGATCAATTAATTTCTTATAGCGTACTCTATTTTTCTTTGACAAATAATTCAGCAGCCGTTGACGTTTTCCCAGAATTATTCGTAGACCTCTTTGCGATAAAAAATCCTTTTTATGTAATTTCAAATGTAGAGTAAGTCCCCGTATCTTATTGGTAAAACCTAAAACCTGAAATTCAACAGACCCACAGTTTTCTTCTTTTTCTTCTTGTGGAATAACGGATATAAATGAATTTTTGATCATAAAAAACCAATTTTTCTATTTTTTTTCTTTTCCATGGATTTTATCGAGCAGGAAAAATAATAATTATACCAGTCATTTTAATCTAGTACACATAAAAATTTATATTTATTCATATACACTACTTTATTTTATAATATAAATAATTATATATATATTTATATTTTATTTAATTAATTATTATTTTTTTTTAGTTATTTTGTCTTTAATCCAAATCAAATGAAAAATTTGATTTGGATAGAAAGAGATGATACATTTATGCGTTCACTAAATCAAATTAGTTTTTGTCCCTAAAAAAAAAAAAAAAGATTCTGTTGATTTCTTCCTATTGAATTGATATTCAATCAAATCCATGATATGCATATATTTTTCTTTTGACTTTACTATTCCGAATATGCCATACATAGGATTTCTATTAACTTAATTCTGTTCTGAATTAATTAATTCAGAATCGCGGATACATATGTATCCTTGACATACTGAAACGATTGCCACTGTCGGTATCAAACCAATACCGATTCATACAAGCTAAATCTTCTAATCGATAATTGGGCCAAAGAAACAATTTGAATTTGATTAATTTATTTGCATCTATATTAAAATGCTTGTCCTCATTCAAAAATTGTTCACAGTTTCCTATGTTGTTTTGATTGCAAAATTTTTGATTTTTATCCACAGCATTCCAATTCTGGGAATTGAAACAAATGAGAATTCTCAATTCTCTACGGCGTCTGGGAGATAGAATATTTTCAGGAACAAAGAAATCATAATGATTTCTTTTTCTATTCACAAGCATATTGTTGTGTCGGACAAGGGTTCCGACAAAATTCTTTTTATTAAGATATCCCCCTTTTATACATTTTTCATTAGTTTGGTGTTTACTCTTATCAACAAATGAAATACCTATAGTTTGATATGTAATAAATTTTCCAATAAATTTTCTATTCTTTGATAGAGGAATTGGTTCGATAAAAAATATTCCTTTGCTTATCAGTTCTCCAAGAGTTCGATTTTTGGGGCTCAACGTTAGATTCAGATCCATCTCTTTTCTTCGAATTGAGAATATAGCCATTTTCATTGGATCTATCAGTCTAAGTAGGAAAGAATATACTTTGATATTTTCCATTATTTTTTTATTCAAGGAGTAAGGCCTTCCTAATTGAAAAAGAAAATAATACTTTTTCAGGAAGAAATACAGTTCCTCTTTTTTCTTGTTCTTGTATTGTTTTTTCTTTTTACCCTTTTTAATGTCTGATCTGGGGTAATCTTTTTCAACATTTTTCTTTTCGTTTTCTTTTCGTGGATCTGATACAAGATTCCCTTGGTCCTTTTTTTCGTTTTTTTTTTTGCTGAAATTTTCTAATTCAAGATATTCTTTTTGATTTTTATTAGATAGTATAGGAAGATTTTTTTTATTTACACTAATTTTGTCATTTTGACTAATTTCATTAAAATGAAAAATAAGTAATTTGATTGGTATGATCCATGGTTTAATCTTATAGGCATCAAAAAGTAGCACTAATTCTGGGAAAAACCAAGGGTTTGGCTTTGATTTTTTTTTTGATTTTGATTTTGTACGATAGAACTTCTTTTGATTCATACCCATCCAATCAAAAATGTGTTTTTTTTGATTAGATGAGTTGGTTTTGTGATGAATTGTAAAAGAAAAAATTTCTTTTTTTTCTAATATGTTATAATTTTTAGTTTTGGTTATAACATTTTTTTGAATCTTGGTATCGATATGTGTATTGGTCCAAGCCTTAATGTCGATATTACTTTGAAGACAAAAACAAAGACTTCTACAATCAAAATATTTTCTATCCGCATTTTTCTGCGTACCAATGATATATCTTTCTATTTCTATATAATCTATATAATCACTAATAGCTAGACTTATTAATCCATAAAACGATTCGAGTTTAAGTGTATTGAAATTATATGGAATTTTTTTGTCCTCATTTATTTGTAATGTTGATCCAGAAATATCTGAGTCCCTACTATCTCCATGATTTATATAATCATATGAGAAAAGATCATACCCGTACTGTTTTTTCCATTTTTCTTTTTGACTCATGAATGAATTTAGCGTATAGTCATTTTTTTGTACATAAGAATTTAATTGGTTTTTTTCCTCTTTATATAAATCAAATTTCATTGAGTATTTATTTTGAATCGTACGACGTTGGTTGACCCTATTTCGCCATTTTTTCGGGACTAGGGGAGACCACTTAGGATGAGAGAAATTGTATTGAAAATGCCCCGTTAGCCAATTTTTCCATTTATTCTTCCTCTTAGTATTAATTTTATTATGTCTTGGATTGGAATCCAATATTCCTCGAATCATACAATAATCTTTGATTATACCCTTAAGAAAAGGATAGGTATCATTATATTGAAGTACGGATCTCAAGTAATATTTGTTAAGTAATTGGGTTTGTGATAATTTGTAAAATACATATGCTTGAGACAAAGAGGATAAGTTGAAATAAATATCTTTATTATAAAAAAACTTTTTTATAGTCGAAATAAGGTTTATTGTATTTGGATTTTTTTTCTCAATTCTTTCGTGATTTGCTTCATCGTTCGAAATGGATCGATTGATCATTTTTGTTGATTCAAGCAAAACTTGTGCATTAATCTTGGGAATTTTAATGGTATTGGGAATTTTAATGGTATATAGTAAGATATCTATGTATACTTTTTCAATGAAAAATTTCATAAAATAATGTGATTTACGTATTAATCGTATACTTTGTCTTTTAAATATTTCCAAAACATACTTCTGTGATTTTGATCTATTATCACAAGTTAGAATTTTTCTTTTTTTGTCTTTTGAGATTCCTTCGATTTGAGTCCTAATTGTGATTGTCTTATTAGTAAGATCCATCCTTTTTTTTTCTATGAATGAATAATTTGAAAAATTTTTGGATCGAATTTGAACGACCGATTCGTGGATGATCTTATCATTCATTTTTGAATCTTTTATGTTTTCATTTGGTTCATATTTTTTGATCCCCCTACGTTTAAATAAGAAGTTTCTCAAATTTTCATGTTCTTTCGTTATTCGGTTTATAATTATAACTAGTTTCATGACCCGTGTTATTTTTTCTTTTGAAAGTTTTATAAACCGTTCTTTGAAAACTTTTAGAACTTCAACCAATTGAATTTTGACTTCGCTTTTTTTTTTTTCAAGTTCATTAAAAACGGGTTCAAAAAAAGAAGCTCGTTTTTGTCGACTACTAAAGGGTCGTTCTGCTTCCCCTCCCCAGACTGTTAAAAAACAGGAATCCCTTTCTTGTTTCCGCATTTTTTTTCTATCATGAGAGTTATGCCAAGGTTTCAGACAGAAAGGAAATAGAATCTTTATCTGAATACCCTCGGTTAACCAATTTTTTGGAAATTCTGTTTCTGATAATGGAACACCCTCATAGGTGCAAAAAATATGTACTTCTCTATTCCATTCTTTCCAATCTTTGTCCCACTCGGGTAATTGGAATAATACGATACGGCCCATATTTTTAGCCATTATCAATGAGGGTAATATAATGTATTTTCTAAGAAAGGAGTGCATTACTAACAATGAACCTCTTAATATTTGAAATAATATAAAAATATCATCCCCGCCTTCGGATAGTTCCCTTTGTAGATATTCTTCTTCCACGCGTAGATCTTGTGCTTTCCGTTCTTCCCTGGCTCGATATTTTTCTTGCGCGCGTAGAGATTTTTCTTGCGCACGTAGATATTTTTTTTCCTTTTTGGTTAGTTTTTGTTCTTTTTTCTTTTTCTCTTCAAATTGATTATTTTGAAATTCTAGATCTTTACCTACAAAATTCCTAAAAATGTAATTTTTCATATCATTTATCATATCAGAGATAACAAAAGAAGAAAAAAAAAATGTTTTGTCTATTCGATCCAAAAAAAGTGGAGAATGCACATTTGCTTGAATCATTTTCCAAATAACTGTTTTACGTCTTTGAGCGCGCATGGATCCTTTGATTAGACCCCGGCAAAAGTCTGAGTTTTCGTTTGAGTAACGTGTCAAAATCGCTTCTTCGTCTTCATCATTAGGATCACTAGTGCTAAGATGTTCAGCCGGATCATCAGTATAAATTAACACTGATTTACCTTTTCTTGAACGAATTTCCTCACTTCTCGATTCTCCTTTTTCTTCCTTTTCTTCTAAATTATCCGTCAATTTGTATGACCATCGAGCAACATTTTTCTTGATTTCTTCCATTTCAATGGATTTTTTTTTTTTTTGATCACTTGGATCAGTTGTAATTAAATCGAATACAAATTTGAAAGATTTTTCTTTATTTTCTGAATCAATTCCTTGTTCGGATTTCAAATAGAATTCATCGATTGAGGTTAAGTAATTACCAATAAAAAAGTTCGAATTCAAAAAAGGTTCCCCACTAAATGCATTCATTTTATGTTCCAATTTTCGAGAATGATTAGGAAATAGATTATGAATCTTATTTATCCAGAACATTTCTATGGAATCTTCTGTTGAAGTGATCAAATTTTTGATGATTTCATCTAAATCGCAT